ACCGAATATGAAGCTTTGGTTTCATTCGGCTCCTTTATGGAAGATGGATACATTCCTAGATCGAAAAGGTGTGAATGAAATAAAAAAAAATTCTACCCATAACATCTATGTTAGTTTTTTGTCTGAATACATTCAATTCAAAAGACTTGCTTTCTAGATGATCCCGCTAGAGGAAGATACTTGTAAAAATCTTTCTAGTTCCTTCGTTCTTTATTTCTATTTAAAAGAATCCTTAGGAAAAGTGCTTTGTTCCCACCGAGCTAAAACAATATGTTGATATCTCTAGTAAACCAAAGTCATCGTTTAATAGCTCTTTTGCTTCAATTTCTTCTCTACCAATTCAAAATTGAAGATTTAGTTACGGTTAGAAATCTACTTTTCTATCTTCATCCATGGATCCTTTATTCATAATTATTTAATTGGAAGTATTAATCCAATTCACAAATTATGTTTCGCAATTTTATAATTCAACTTTTCAATTTCGAATTGACCTTTGGATACAAATCACGAGAATTTCTATTTTTCCTCGAATCAGTCATTGAGAGGTAAAGGATTTAATCCTTTTAAGAAAAAAAGTTTTTGATCGGAATATAAATTAAACCGAAAGACCCCTTAACTATTAAGGGGATTAATAGAACGAATCACACTTTTACCACTAAACTATACCCGCTACAATCTAATTATTGTATACAAATGGATCTTTTGTCGAACAGAGTAATTTGGCGTAATCAAAATAGGATCCTAAATGAATCATGAAAATTAGAGCGTTAACTTTATTTTTCGTGTTTGCGGGATTAAAGCAGGAAAAGAGGATTTAAATAATATAACTAAATTAAAAATGAAATAAGAAGTCCTTTGGAGTAATTTTAATAGAGACGGTTTACTAAAAGCACCAAAATCATAACATAAAAATGCGTTGTGTAAAAGTCCAGAGTTTCTTTTTTTTTTTTTTTATTCTATTCCATTTTGTATTCTAAAAAATATAAAAAAGGTAGTTAAAGTAAAAAAAAAGAATAAAATAATAAATGAGACTTTCGAGTTGTTTGAATTTACTAACAAGTCTTTCTATTTTCAAATTCGATAAATAGTTTTATCTATCATTCGTTGGAACAAAAAGAGGGGCCTGGCTAGGTGTTGAGCTAGCCAGCCCGGCCGTGGGAGTAAAAGAAAAAGGGACCTTCGATCAAAATGAAAACAATAAGTCTTTTTTTAGTTTTCTTTATATTGGATCCTTTCAGCTTTTACTTTATTTTATCTAAATGGAATTGCTGATAAAAGTGATACACATCTAAATCTATATTCTTCCATATATTAGAATATATTATTTTATAATAAAAAGATCGAAAGAAAGCCTTTTTTAATCCTTACTTTATGTGTAATGTAACATAGTAAAAATTTTTTTGAATTGGGAGAGATGGCTGAGTGGACGAAAGCGGCGGATTGCTAATCCGTTGTACGAGTTATTTGTACCGAGGGTTCGAATCCCTCTCTTTCCGCCTCCCTCGATGACCTTGTTATTTGAATTTGATTTATCTTTCAAAATTTTCAAATAATTTTTTTATTCTTCACGTCCAGGATTACGCCCTGGATCATTAGATAGGAATCCAAAGATGAAGAGAGAAACAAAGAATATCACTACTGTGTAAACGAAAAGTTTGAGAGTAAGCATTACACAATCTCCAAGATCATTTTTTGGGAAAGAGGGGAATAGATCGTCTGTTTTTATACCACATATCCTATTTTGACACCATGAAATGAAGCGCTTTCTAGAAATAGAAAAATTTTAAATTTATAAAAATTATTTTGTCATAAGAGTCTTTCATTACTCAAATCTTATTTCATACCCAAAATTAGATATTCTCGAAGACTCTGATTGATAGAATTTTCGAAATAAATCATGAATTTTCTAGGATAATATTAAAGATCTCAGCGAAAACTTACAGCAGCTTGCCAAACAAAGGCTAAGAGAAAAAAAAACAGAGGGATGACTGGCATAATATCTACAATCGGATTCAAAAAAGCATAGGCCTCTGGCAATTTGGCGAAGATAAAATGACTCGAATAAAGAGCCGAATTAATACAGATCAAACTAAAGATATTAAGCATAACAGACATTTTGTTCTTGGAGATAATTGCATTTTGATTGAGTTATTGATATGAAGTAAAAATGAAGAAAGTAAGGTATACAAAATTCTTCTTTTTCATTGAATTCACCCAATCAAAACCCCTCCCATTCTCAAATAGAATAGAAGAAATTCGGCTTTCATACAATATCTTAATTGAATTATATGTAATGATCAATAAATTAAATTTTATTCTATATTTTTATTCTAATACTAACTAACTATATACGTATCAAAATCTTAGCAAGAATATATTCTCTAAATTCTATATTTGGACCGGAATTGACGATCAACTAATACTAGTATTATTCTTTATTAGTGTCGAATAGAAATTTAAATGGGGCGTGGCCAAGTGGTAAGGCAACGGGTTTTGGTCCCGGTATTCGGAGGTTCGAATCCTTCCGTCCCAGATCATATTTCATTCTAAATCTAAATTTGATTAGAATAAGAATAAGATTCTTGTAAACAACTTTATGTTTATGTTTAAAGGTCTAATATGGAATAGAATGTGATTCCTATTTCTGATTATTCTCTAAATAAATCTTTTTTTTGACAAACTGGAACTGCATCGAGTTCAAATGACATGTGGAGACACCTAAATGAGATTTCTTTGTAATCCAAGTAAGATAGGCATGTAAAGGGAGTAAGCACTTAATCTATACTTATTCGGCTTTGGGCCTATATAAGATAGCCAGCATCCCGAAAAAAAAGGGGGGGGGGTATCCCTCCCTTTTTTTTATTTATTATGATTTTTCATTCTTGGGGAGTAGATCGAAGTTAATTAGCAAGGGCAAGTATTAAGTTCAATATCTTTGTCTATCCAAATCTCATTAATAACAATCAAATTACGCGATCTAGTTTATTTGAACCTTTAGGTATTTCGTGTTTGACTCTAATGAATAATTAGAAATCGATGGAAGGAGCGGGAAAATTGAGATAAATGGATTTATTCATTCTATTCACTTTACTTTCATTCCTTTATTTCTTTTATGACAATCTTATAGACTTATAGAGAGATTACTGAATATCAAGTTAAACAAAATATGAAAATACGTATATAAAATGAGGAAATGCATAGTCTATATGTATATATTGTTATTGTTCTATTTCATTGAGCGTCGTTTTTCGTTGTGAAACAAGAATTTTGTGATTTCTTAAATTGAAAATGAAAATCTCAATATCTAACAATATCTAACATAGAATATCTATAAGAGTGACAATCGTTCAATCTATCTGATAGATATAGATATAGATAGGAACTATTCTTTTAGCTATTTGATAAAATAAGAATCGAAAGGATAAGGACTAAAATCTTCCCTACCATCAGTCTTTTTTATTTATTTCATAAAAATAAACAACAAATTTTATTTATTGATTTGTTGTTTGATACGTTTATTGGCTTTAAATTTGAATTATTGGTGATTCAATTCCAAAAGAAATAGAGAAATTTTTTATGATGATCAAATTTGATTCGTACTCTAAAACTTTATTCAAATAATAATAATATCAAAGTAGGAAAGTTAATTATAAACTCATTCATTTTCATGATTCTTTATGAATGAAATCTTTTATATTTTAAAGTTTAAAGGTGTGCGCGGTTGGTGAATCTATATTTTTGAGTTATTTGTAGATATTCAAAAAGAATTAAGTTATTCATTTTTTTTATTTCTATTTTAGAATCTAATAATTGATTTTGACAATTAAAAAAATCTTGCATTTATACTATAACGATAAAATTGGGGTTATGTTGAATTCGTGCTAAAACTCCTTCAGAAATATTTCTATCCATCTATCTAGAAGAAAGGTGATAGATTACTATGTACCGAATGAACCAATGATTATTCACGATTCCATAATTGAATCAATTCCATACCGGTTCCAAATTATAGAAATGTTATGGTAAAACTTCGTTTGAAACGATGTGGTAGAAAGCAACGTGCGGCTTGAAAGACATGATCCGTTGTGGACTTACATCCACCATTTTATATAAGGATGAAGGTGCTCTTGGCTCGACATCATTTATATTTCTTCTGTTTTACTAGAAACCTCGTTGGGTTGTAATGTAAATAGTCCATGATGGAGCTCGGGTCGAAAGTATTGATTCATTTCTCAGGGGCAAAGATCTAGGGTTAATGTCAATCAATAAATTGGAAGAACTTCGTAAGTATATCTTCGATAGAGAAATTGAAAGGGTTTCACGTTTCTAATCTAATAAAAAATTCTTGGAATTGAAAAAAAACTTTTCATACAAAGTGTATTACATGAGAATCAACCTTTTCCATGATTCTTTACTTTTACTATAAATCAATCGCAAAAAGGGGTATGTTGCTGCCATTTTGAAAAGATTAAGAATCACCGAAGTTATGTCTAAACCCAATGATTTAAAACAAAGATTAAAGGATCCCAAAACAAGAAAATACCTTTTCCATTGTTTCTATAACTAGACCATAATAAAAATTAAAATCGATTTGAAACGAAACAAACAAAAAGAAAGGGGGTTTAAAGACCGCTCAATAAATGAAATGCGTAAAAATTTTCCTTTGAGCCATTTGAGAGTTATCTAACTTGAGTTATGAGTACAAATGATTTTTTTTTCAGGAAGTAAAAATAAAAAAAAAGAGGGATTTAAACCATAATCTAATTCATCTAACCATTTTATAGACCCATTTGTGATTGTATGTAATTCTATACATAAATAGAACTTAGAATCATTTTTTCGCGAGCCGTACGAGGAGAAAACTTCCTATACGTTTCTAGGGGGGTTATTCATCTACATCTATCCCACTGAGCCGTCTATCGAATCGTTGCAATTGATGTTCGGTCCCGAAGAGAAGGAAGAGATCTTCGGAAAGTTGGGTTTTATGATCCGATAAAGAA